CTGAATGGTTTCATTTTTGTAATTTTCTAATTGTTCCAAATTCTTATAAGTTGAATTAATCAAATTCAATTTATCTCGTTCTATCTCAGAGTATCCATTCACTCGATATTCATCTGCTTCCAGTTCCACTTTCCGCAATCGGGCCCGGGCTTTTTCCAGCTGTTCAATGGCCCCTTCACGCAGTTCTTCTGAATTTCGAATAGTACTCAAGATTCTCTGTTTTCGATTATCTAATAAATCACTTAATGAAAGTAGATTATCTTCCCATTCCTTCTATGATCTCTTCCCGAACCAAACATGAATCTTTCGATTCATTTGGCTCTCACGCCCAGTTACTTAATGGGGGCATTCCCATATCTTTTTTTAATGTAATGAGCTTATCCTCTCTTTTCTGTTCCTGTTTGTCTTCCAAAACATAGAAACTGATCGTTAATCCAAAACCAGAATATTTGGAGGACTCTTCCGACCAGACAAAAAATCTGTAATTATCAGCAAAGTTGTTTCTTTTTTTTTTCGATTTTTATTTTCTTCAAATCCAAAAAACTTTTCGTACTTTATACACAGGTCGTCGATTCAGCATTGGATAAAAAAGGCAGGGTGCCCTTTTTCCAGTAAATGGTTAAAATTTTTTTATCCATATGAGTGTTCTATAGCAGATAAATTACAACTAGTCAGTCTTTTTGAAACCATTTCCATACATAGTGGTAGAAAGAGTACCAGTGTTGCACCTCGACTTCAAAAAATTTCGCTTTAACCATGTTAAGAGTCCTACATTATTGGTATTGGTGGATAGAGAATCAAAGTGAATTTACCAATAAGTCACGAAATGCTATGGTTCATACATATGATTTCTTAATTTATTCAGAAGTAATTCGCGAGATCGTACACCATTCCTTCCTAATTATAAAGTAAAGAATAAAAGTGCAACTGGTTGGATCCAGCCTATTCTTGAAATAAACAACTCGCACACACTCCCTTTCCAAAAAAGATCAATACACCAAGCACTACACTCAGATTTATTGGATTTGTTGCTAAAATATCGGTATTAAACCCGAAACTCCCGGCGGATGGCCAGTGACCCAAGGAAACGAAAGAATCGGTTACATTTTTCATATGATCTCCTATTTAGGACTAACAAAATTGAACAGAGTTTTTTTTATTACTTTACTAATAAGACTAAGAAAGAAGACTAAGAAAATACTTTCCAATTTCTAGGATTAAACAAAGGGATTCGCAAATAAAAGTGCTAATGCCACGACCAGTCCATAAATTGTCAAAGCTTCCATAAAAGCCAGACTAAGTAATAAAGTACCTCGTATTTTTCCCTCTGCCTCTGGTTGTCTTGCGATACCCTCTACGGCTTGGCCCGCAGCAGTACCTTGACCAACCCCAGGTCCAATAGAAGCAAGTCCTACAGCCAATCCAGCAGCAATAACGGAAGCAGCAGAAATCAGTGGATTCATGGTAAGCTCCTTGCACAAAAATAAAGAAAATGGTTAATGATACAATTAACCAATGAATTATGACTTATTATTCTATTGCATTACTAAGATCCATGCAGTCGAAGTAACTACGAACTGTTAATTGAAGTAATGCGATTATTGAATCATCATCATCAGAACTACTTTGATATCTCGTTTTTAGTTCCTATCCATGGAGTCTTTATCAATCCATTAGGCTCTAGTTCTTCCATTTCTTTTTTCCGAACCATTCTTTCAATTCGTCGCCTTTTCTCTTCTATATGCTTGATTTCATCTGCTTCTTCATTCGTACCAGACGAAACGTAAAGACGTCTATTGAAAACCCCATCTAAATTCACAGTGGGGTAGGAAATAAAATATGTGGATAGTTCATATATAACTAGTAAATATCTAATATCACATATACATGTGTTTCTTCCCTAACGTAAACCAACCATTTACATCTTATATGATATACAACTGGATTATAGAATCATTCTTTGAAACATACACAAGAGCTGGTTTATAGCCATTCCATATATCCAGTTAAACCCCCAACCTATTTTTTTTTATCTCGTTTGTAAATGATTCTTTTCCTGTTCTTTATCATTATCCCGCATCAATACAAATGGAAATAGGGAATATCCTTTTTTTTAGTTTATCCCACACAATGTATGGACGTCTCAAGATAAGCTATTTTGGAACATACATAATATATACAATAATATATACAAATAGGGTATATACGATCTAGAGTAGTAACAAAAAAGATTACGATATTAGGGAACTGGAAAAAAATAAAAGAGATTTCAAAGATCTTTTTCCTAAGATTCCCGTTTTGCCCACTTATGGCTTGCCTCTTCCAATGAAAATTATATTTCTATTTGTTCAGTCAATCACAATATTCTGATTCCAAATTTGGCTGCTTCTGACATGTGCTGGTTTCGACACGACATGCGACTAAATAAAAAGACGATTTTGAAAGCTAGTCAATGATGACCCTCCATGGATTCGCCTATATAAGCCGCGGCTAAAGTTGC